GAATATAAAGAATTTGAAAGGGAAGGGAACAATTCAATTTATTTTCTTTATTTAGATTTAGAAGAACAAAGAGAAACAGATCTTATTCTATACCCGATAAGTACCAATACGCAATGGAAGGATTTTGGGGGAAAGAATGCATAGATAGTTGTTGATAATTCGAAATCATTCGAACAATTGGCTGATCCGATCGATCTCGTTCGTTCCAATTTTTCTTTATTCATTCTGTCTTCCTCTACGAACCTTCCAGTATATATTCTATATATCTATACTTATATATACTAGAATTCTATATATATAATAAGAATATTCTATTAGAATAGAAGAATAATATTTAGTTCTATTTTCTATAATATGTAGAATATAAGATTAGAAGATCTAAAAGTAGAAGAATTTCTATTCTAACTTATAATTTTCTAATTTATAGCTAATTTCGAGAATATATTAGAATATCTAAATATTCTCTTTCTATAGAAGTATATAAGTTAAGGTAAGTATAATGTAGAATAGAGATAAGAATATAATATATAAATAATAGAATATATCTACTAAGTAGATATTAAGATATAGATATATAGATATGAAAATAAGATATAAAAAAATCTATAGAATATTAGAATATAAATAAATAGAAATTCGAAATATAAAAATATAATACTAATATCTAATAATAGAAAAAGAAGAAAAAAGAATATAGAATCTAAAAATAGAAAAGAAAGATAAAAAATGATGAAGACAATAAAGTCATTGTTACGTTTCCATATTAAAGTAAAGTATAGCACTTCTTTTTTTTCTTTATCTTAATGCCCATTGGTGTTCCAAAAGTACCTTTTCGGAGTCCTGGAGAGGAAGATGCAGCTTGGGTTGACGTATAGTGCGACTTGTCAGACATATTGGTCATATGGTATTTCCCCGTTATCTCCCCCGATCGAGTATTCTCTGTTTCGCCCAATCCAATAGATATCTATTCAATATTGTATTGATTGAACCATCAATAATTCGGAGCGTGACGCACAATAATTCCTATTGGGGATCAATATTATCAATTAGAATAATTGATGGTTTACTTGGACTGAGAAAATAAAGTATCAATAAAGTATCCAGGCTCCGTTCAGATAATTCCAAATTGGAAATGGTAAGAGTAAAGTAATAGAATTGGAGTGTAAATTTAGTAATATAAATATTAAATATAAAAAATCTAAGAATATAGACTCTAAAAATATACTAAAAATAGAAATTAAGAATTAAGAATATATATCTAAAAATTAGCTAATCTAATAATATTAGATAATTCAATAAGAAATATGAAATAAAGAATATAAAAAGAAAATAGAAATATTAATTAAATTATTAATAAATTAGTAAATTCATTAGTAATTAAATAGAATATATAATATAACTTACTATAATAGAACTAGAATAGAATCTATTATGATGATTACACGATTACCGCTTGTATCATAGGTTATCTTAGACTTACTATCGGGATAATCTCAAACTACCTACCAATGGAGTAGTATGATGAATATATCAAATAGTTTGGGGAAAGGTATGAAACGAATTGAAAAAAAAAAAGAAGTGGTACTTAACCCATTTGCCCTATATGCGCAAATGGAATTCGGGCAAATCTTCCTCCGGAGTAGAACAAGAACCTAAAAGAATTGAAAGGGCCCATTCAGGAACAAGAAAATGACATCGCTATTGGAATTTCGATGAAACAATACATCAATGAGAAGTTAGTTCAATAAGTTCATAAAATTCTTTTTGATTTTCTACATGATAGAATATAGGGAAGGGGAAGGAGGCCAAAACTCATGTTACAAAAAAAAAATAGAATAAAAGCAAAACGCTTCATTAGAAAAACAAAAATATGTTACAAAAAAAAGAAATAGGACGGGAATCAACACATTGATTTTTTTTTCGCAATTCTTTTGAACCGTATGCATCCAAAGGTGCACGTACGGTTCCTCAGGGATACAATTTTGCCCTAATCAACCGACTTCATCGAGAAAGATTACTTTTTTTAGGCCAAGAGGTTGATAGCGAGATCTCGAATCAACTTGTTGGTCTCATGGTATATCTCAGCATAGAAGATGATACTAGGGATCTTTATTTGTTTATAAACTCTCCAGGCGGATGGGTAATACCAGGAATAGCCATTTATGATACTATGCAATTCGTGTCGCCGGATGTACATACAATATGTATGGGATTAGCCGCTTCAATGGGATCTTTCATTCTAGTCGGAGGAGAAATTACCAAACGTCTCGCATTCCCTCACGCTTGGCGCCAATGAGTTTTTATTTGAGAAAAAAAAAAGAAGACTATGCCTTCGCTGTATCGAATATGAATCAAATAAAGAATAAGTAATAATAGCATGGCACTTCGAGTTCGATATGAACAAACCATTCTTGTTTTTTTTATAACATGAGATTTTGTATCGAGATAGTAGTATGAAAGAAGGGTTATTCCCAATTTATGTGTCAAGAGTAAATTTCAGCGTCACAAACCATTTTTCTTCCACACCAGAAGTCTCTTTCTTATCTTAGAGTAAAAAAAAATGGAAAAAAAATCATTTGATCCTTCTTGGATCGTATCAAAAAGAAACTTTGGGATTGCTAAACCACAGACGAGATAAATAGATAAATATATAAAGCAACAGAACCATCATAGTATTTTTTTTTACTACTATGAAAGGAAGGGTGGTAAATGGATCATTTAACGATTTGGATTGGATGGGTTCTCTTTCTTCTTTTCGATAGAAGAAATTCCATTGCAGAGCCGTATGCAATGTACAAAAGATGCCCGTACGGTTGTTTCATTCTATTTTTTCTTGTTATTTGAATTCCCCCTTACTTTAACCCAATCGTGCGAGATAGAGATAGAAGAACCGGAACCGTTCATTATGTTATATCAATATCATCAGGGTTATGATTCACCAACCTGCTAGTTCTTTTTACGAGGCACAAGCAGGGGAATTTATCCTGGAAGCAGAAGAACTATTGAAGCTTCGCGAAACCCTCACAAAAGTTTATGTACAAAGAACGGGCAACCCTTTATGGGTTATATCCGAAGATATGGAAAGGGATGTTTTTATGTCAGCAACAGAAGCCCAAGCTCATGGCATCGTTGATCTTGTAGCGATCGAAAATGAAAATACTGGTGGGGATTTCGTATAAATATAGAATTCCATTTCAAAATTTTCATTTTCTGTGTGAATAGAAATCATTCATAATAATCAACCATCCGGTTAAGATCGATCTAAGCCAACCCGCTCTATTCTATCTAGAATGAGATTATATAGACACAACATGCCAACCATTAAACAACTTATTAGAAACGCAAGACAGCCAATAAGAAATGTCACGAAATCTCCCGCTCTTCGAGGATGTCCTCAGCGTCGAGGAACATGTACTAGGGTGTATGTGCGACTCGTTCAGTTCAGATCATGAGTTTGAAGAAATGCAAAAATTTTTTCCAGTATAAACGACCACTACCAACGAATTTGGATAGATAGAGTGGAAGACGGCCATTTAATTGACTATTATCTAAAAATGATGATCTATAATCTACGTATTATGTTATGGAATTTATGGTTTCTATTGGTGCAAATCCAATCACTCCGTTTGAGATGAGAAGCAATTCTCCATTGGTAGCAAATAGTTATCCATTAAGCGGAGGAAATAGTCTTATAAGAAGCAAAAAGGTTCTGCTCCTATTTTTGAAAAAACGGACTAACAGGGTCAGCTACCTAGCCAACTTTCAGAATTAAATGCCGTCACTGTATGGATAGCTTTTTTGTGAAAAGGACTATTACTTTCTAATTCGAATTGAAAAAAGAATTCTAATTGAATAATGGATGGGTAGAGCCAAAGAGTGTGAACTATACAAGTTCACAATAAAATTCGATGAAATGAAAGAAGAGGCTCCGGTGTATAGAGAGGACCTCACCGTTTAAAAAGTTGCCATAAAAACGAGGGAACCCACTATTCTTTTTTATTTAGTAGCAGTCAAATTTCTTATTTCCAGGCGAGATACCTGGAAGAAAGAAAAAATCGTGGTCGGGAAGGTCATAGTCGCAAAAGCCATTGGAATTTATATTTTATATATTGGAAGAATCCGTTTTGTTATTAATCGACCGGAGGAAAAGGATGACTGAAAGAAGATAAATCAATTAGTTATTCAAGAAAGTTTCATTTGAGTCAATGACCAGAGTTAAACGAGGATATACAGCTCGGAGACGTCGAAAAAAAATTCGTTTATTTGCATCAACCTTTAGAGGGGCTCATTCAAGACTTACTCGAATGACTACTCAACAAAGAATGAGAGCTTTGGTTTCCTCTCATCGAGATAGGAACAGGAAAAAGAGAGATTTTCGTCGTTTGTGGATCACTCGGATAAATGCAGTAACTCGTGAGGATAGGCTATTCTATAGTTATAGCCTATTCATACACAATCTGTACAAGAGACAATTGCTTCTGAATCGTAAAATACTTGCGCAAATAGCCCTATCAAATAAGATTTGTTTTGATATGATTTCCAATAAAATCATCAATCAACAAGAAAATAGAAATCAAATAAAGGAAGAAAAGAATCTTAATAGTTAATATACTCTACTATAATAGGAAACAAGAATGATTGAAACAGAATTTCCCGGAGAATGGACTCCGGGAAGATAGAAGAAAAAAAATGAAGATTTGAGTAGTAGGAATAAACGACCATCTTTCAAGAAAAAAAAAAGATTTCTTCCCCATTTTTCCTTTTTTATAACACAAGAATCAAATCTGGATTCTAGTTTTTTTTTCGAGCAAAACATTAATCTGAGCTTGAATTCCGATTGGAGTTTTGAGGAGTATATCTATTTATTTTTAGTTCTAGGACCTGTAGTTCTAGGGATCGACTCCACTCTCTCCAATTGTTTCTCATTATTACGAAAAGGTAACGAAGATAAAATACGAGCTTGTTTTATAGAAATAGTAATTAATCGTTGTTGTTTCAAGGTCAACCTATTCACCCGTCTAGATAAGATTTTTCCTTGTTCACTAATAAATCGACTAATTAAACTCATGTTTCTATAATCGATTCGATCCCCCGATCCAATTGGGGGTAAACGCCTACGAAAAGATCGCTTGGATTTACGAAAAGGTTGTTTGGATTTATCCATGGTTTGCTTATTCCTTGTTTGTTTATTCCTTATATCTAAAATAATCTAGAAAATACAATTCTATTTTTTTCTTATTCATTTAAGATCCGACCAAAATAGGTTTTGGTTTGTATTATATATGTTAAGATGTAAAGTTCTTACTCTTCCCGCTCCTTGGAAAAATCACACACGCATTCTGTTCCATCTATTTCTTTATTTCCCCATGAATCGTAGACTTTTGACAATAGCGACAAAATTTTCTCAATTCTAATCGATTGGGTGTATTGTGTCGATTCTTTTGAGTAATATATCTAGAAATGCCCGGCGATTCTTTATTGACACCCTTTCGAACACAACAGGTACATTCCAAAATCACTAGAATTCTGATATCTTTACCCTTGGCCATGAACCTCCTTTTCATTTTGGATCGACTTCACTTTAGAATTACCCTCATTTTCTTTTTTATCTGAACCAAATACAAAAGAAAATAAAAAATCTATATTCTATATCTATATTAAGAAAAGTTACTAACTAGAAATGGAATTTGTAAATATTTTTTTTTTTGAATTCATTAATATAAGAATATTCAGAATATAGTAATAATTAAGTAATACAATTTTTTCGAACTAGGAATTATTCCTATCCTAATCTCAGTATTTTCTTCTTTATATGTTAGAATTTCGCGCCCCTAGACTGGATTCACATTTCCATTTCTTTTCCCAAAAATTCTATCGTAGATTCACTATATTTTGACTGAGGTTCAATACACTTTTTCTTTCTTTTTTCTTTAGGATAGGAAAGAAAAAGGGAGCGAAATTGGAGCCATGTTACCATGTTACGTAGAATTGTATCTCAAATCTTCTTCATTTCTTCACATAGAAAAACAAGAATTCAATCAGAATGAAAAAAAGGGGAATGACAAGGCATCCGGAAATAAACGATTAATTTCTATCAATAGACCCGCTAAAGACCCAAACCATAGAGTGGTTAGCACAGGTGCCGTGGAGAGATATGTTTTTATATCTCGCATTGAAAATCCTCCTTCTTCTTTTATTTTAGATTTTTTTTTTTCTTGTAATTCTTTATTTGTATTGTATATTGTAATACATATATAGTCCTAGTTCGATATTCTAATACATAGATCATAGATAACCCGATCTTGTAGTTCAAGATCATTTGTTTTTGCACGAAATAAAATTAGAATTAGTAATTACTAACTAAAATGCATATGTACAATGACCTAGCAGATGAAATTGCCCCCTAAAAAAGAAAAAAAAATGACAAGAACATTCTCTACCTATATAAATGGGTAGAGGAAAAAAGAAGGATGTGGAAAACAAGACGTGGATTTTATACAATGACACTGTACAAAAATTTTGAAAAGGGATGTAGCGCAGCTTGGTAGCGCGTTTGTTTTGGGTACAAAATGTCACGGGTTCAAATCCTGTCATCCCTACCTATTCTTTATCCTATGGATAGTTACGAGGGATTCATTGAGTAAGATCGGGTAAAATAGAATCTTTCATTTTTACATACTATATGTACGCAATAACCCTTCCCTTGTGGATAAAAAAATTACAATTGTATCTACTCTTATTAGGATATAAGAAAGCGCTCTTAGTTCAGTTCGGTAGAACGCGGGTCTCCAAAACCCGACGTCGTAGGTTCAAATCCTACAGAGCGTGATTCCATTTATTTTATGTTGAATTACAATGAAATAACTTAACAAAACAAAGTAGAATTGCAACTTAAATTTGACCTCCTACAAAGAGGAGGCCAATCAAAAAAAGCGATGTTACTCAATCAAAGGTCCAACTGATCACCGCGCCTGTATTGTAAATATGCAGTTACAAATAATCCTGTTAAAGTAATAGGAATTAGACCTAAGACAATTCCAAATAGAAAAACTTCAATCATTTTGATTTGTTTTAGGGAATAAAAATAGAGATAAGATCTATCCCTAAATATTAATCTGAATTATACGTGAATCTCAATGACTAGGAATTGGCAATTGACGCGGGAAGGAACCATAGAATACCTGAAATGAAATATTAGGAGAGGCTTTGGTTTTTATTTTTGTCAATTTTTATGAAATTTCATTCATTTCAAATAAGTCGTATCTTGTTCAAACCAATAAATAGAGCTGGGGTTATAGTTGAAGCAGCCAGTAAAAAACCGAAATAACTAGTTAGAATAGGCATGAAAGAGCAAAATGAGATATGTTCTTTTACTACATATATGAATAAAACATTTACCTAAGTCTCAATCCAGATACGACGGTAAGAAAAACTAATTGAAAGAATTCGTTTGGTTCCAATTGAAAGTTCTTGATTCATCAGTCATTATAGGTGGACACT